CTAAATCCATTACCTCATACTAACTAATTAAACCTCCCCCTATTAATAAATAAAGGATAATCCACAGGTATATTCCGATTATCCCATACTTGGTTCCTCTTTTTTTTTATTAATTTTAAAAATAATTCTTTTATATATTTTTTTAAAAGTTAATGTATAAATATTTTATTACAAGTCCTGGAAAAAACCTTGTTAAATTTAATATCAATAAAGTAAGCATAAGAATTCATTATGAAATACCCTTGTTTTGAAGATATCCTAAACAACCCCCCAACAAGTCCTCTCCCTAAATCTAAATAAGTTACATATAAAATTAGTACACCTTAAAAATAAACAAAAAATTAACATATTAATTCCAATTCTAGAATAATATAAAGAAATATCTCGCCTCGATCCGAGGGAATTAGATAATAATAAAGAAAAAATAGAAGTTAATAACATTATAAAAATAAAATTTTTGTTTAAAGTAACTTTAATGCTGACAATTGCCAATCTGTTAGACATAAATATAATATTACTTGTTAAACCTTATAAATGGAATTATGATTAAAAATTAAATAAAAAATTTTTTATTTTGATTTAACTTTTATTATAAGTTTTATTAAAAATAGTAAAAATAGTAAACAATAAAAGTAATAAAATATTACCATCTATAAAACTAAAATAAAATAAAGAGACATAAGAAAAAAAACCTATTAAAATGTATAAACCATAAGATGTTATAATACCTGTACTTAAGCTACCTATATTATTACTTAAAGCTAAAAGGCTTTTTTCTAAACCATAAGGTCCTATAAGTTCAACAGAACCTTTATCAAGAACTTTAGTAGTTTGACCACCTAACTTTAAAACAACATCAGTAATATAATTATTATAAAAAAGTTCTATAAGAAATCTTTGATTAAAAAAACTAAATAAATTATAACCTATTTTAGTATATTTAAATTTAATAATAAATAAACCAAAAAATTCTGAAAAAAGTAAAGAAATAAAGCTTAAGCTAATAGTAAGAATAAAAGGTAATAATTTAAAGAAAGTAGCAACAGCAAATTCAGTATCTAACATACAATCATGTAAAGGATGAATAAATAAACTATTATCAGAAAAAAACCCAGTTCCTAAACCTATAAATAAATCTTTAGTTAAATAACCAAAAAAAATAGAAAAAACAGCTAATATAATTAAAGGTAAATTAATAAATAAATCACCTTGATCAGCTTTTTTATAAGTAATTAAAGGTCCATTAGGATTAGTTAAAAAAGTTAAATATAAAACTTTTACTGAATATAGTGTAGTAAACATAGCACCAAGAGTAGCTAAAAAATAAACAATAATACTAGATAAATAAAATTGACCATAAGCAGATTCTAAAATAAAATCTTTAGAATAAAATCCTGTCATAAAAGGAATAGCTACTAAACTTAAAGAAGCTATTAACATAACTGAATAAGTTAAAGGTAAAAAAGCCTTTAACCCACCAAATTTTCTAAAATCTTGGTTATCTGCTACTGAATGTATAATAGCACCAGCACCTAAAAATAAAAGTGCTTTATAAAAAGCATGATTTACTAAATGAAATAAGGCAATATTATAGGAAGATAAACCAATTGCTATAACCATCATACCTAATTGCTAAAATTACTATTATAAAAAATATAACGTAATTTGGACCATTTCTTTATTAATCTTGATAATTTTCTCATCTATATTTAAATTTAATTCATTCATTAAATTTTTCAATATTATCACTTTTCCTTTGTAATCTTATTGAATAATATTGTTTTATTAAATTAACTCTTTTTATTTTCTCTGTTCTTAAAGGATATTTATTGAAATAATTATCTATTAAGTTAAATAATTCTGATTTTCTATAAATAACATATTTAAATGCTTCTATTTTAGGACTACTTATCTCTACTTTTCCTCCATAGATATCTATTAAAGGTTCCAATAAATATTTATTTTTTTGAGTTACACTAATAAAAACTTGTCCGGATGATTCATTATAATATATTGAACCGTCACTATCTATAAATCCACTTAATCATCCATTATTAAATGTAAGTTTATCTGAATATTTTAAGGGTATATTAAATTTTATACAAAGCTTATTCATTTGTAATAAACGTGTGGGATTTCTAATTAATCCATTCATATCATTTATTAATTTTATTAAACCAGCTTTATTTCTTAATTTATATTTAAAAGCATAAGTATTTGAAATTGGTTTAATAGATCCTCCGTATTTATGTTGTATTAAATATAAAGCTTTTTTATCCCTGGCATCCATAGTTATTTCACAACTATTATATCCATTTTTAGATAATAAAAAATAACCGTCCCCATCTATCAATCCTGCTAATCATTCTTTGAAACTAAGATCTTCAGGGTTATTTTTATATGTTAAATTATTTGTATTTACATTTGTATATATATTTCTATAAAATACTAAATTATAACTATTTTTTAATGTATAGGTTGATTTGTAAATATTAACTTTACTTACAGTAACTTGCTTTTTAAATATAGAAATTTTTGATATTAAATTAAATAAATTTAATTTAATAAAGATTAATATCAAACGTATGGCCTCTGAGATTCCTACTAACTTACTGATAATATTAAATTTTCATCTTATTAATACAGATAAATTATTCTGATATAACCTTATAATGGTAGATGAATTAAAAAACTTAACATTATAGTGATTATATAAATAATCACGAGCTTTGGTTATCTGCGAATTAATTATATTATATATAACCTTTACGCATATAGTTTGATGCCTGAATATACTAGAATGAATAATATATTCTTGAGCCAATCGACTCATAGTAGAATAAGCTATAACTTTCTTAATATCTTGTTGAAATAAACCTATAACTGAACTAAATACAGTTGTTATCGCCCCTACTCATAAACATAGTAATAAAACAGTAGAACTGTATTCTATTATCGGTGAAGATCTCATTAATAAATATACACCAGCTGTTACCATTGTTGCAGCGTGGATTAAAGCAGACACTGGAGTAGGTCCTTCCATAGCTTGCGGTAATCAAACATGAAGACCTATTTGAGAACTTTTAGCCATAGCTCCTATTAATAAACAAATACCTATTAAAGTAATAATATTATTATTTAAATAAGGAGCTAAAGAAAATATTGTTGAATAATTTATATTACCAAAAGATCATATAATTATAAACATACCTATCATTAAAAAACAATCTCCTACTCTATTAGTTAAAAAAGCTGAAATAGAGCTTTGATTTGCTGCTATTCTAGTAAATCAAAAATTTATTAATAAATATGAGCAAACTCCAACACCTTCTCAACCTAAAAACATCAATAAATAATTATTAGCTGTTACTAATATAATCATCATAAAAGTGAATAAACTTAAATAACTGAAAAATCTTTGATTGTGCTTTATGTCAAATTTATCATACAATTGGTTTATTAGTATTTAATTACTAACAAAGGTTATTTCTTTTAAATTTTTATATTCTTACCTTCTTTCTAATTGAAATTATACCTTCAACTGTAATATGTGAACGATTAATCATTAAATATTAAATTTTTAGTCAGAAAAAAGAATTAAATAGTTTTATACCTATTATAGATTATTGGTTAAAAAAAGGAATTATTATATTACTAATATCAGCAAAGTCAACTATTAACAAACTAACTCCAGACTTACCACTATATTTGTTTATCTTTTATGAACCAAAAAATTAAACCATTTTATACTTTAATATCTTAACAACGTTAAGATATTATAATTATTACTTGATAACGTAATTTACTTTTGATTTATTGGATACGTACATAAAAATTCTCTTCTGCATTAACAAAACCAAATATTCAATCAGGATCCTTATTAACATCTTTATAATTACATCCACCGGAGTATATCCAGCTAATTATAATTTTAATATGTCAGATAAACCTTAAACCATTGATGCTTTAATATTTATTATTTGATTTAAACCTTATACAATGAGCTTTAAAAAATTCTACTACTTGTTTAAATAATAAAAAAATCCATTTATATTAATAACAGATATTTTTCGAAATAAATATTAAGTTTATTTAAATCATTAATTGAATCTATTTAATAATTAACTCTTACAGTTTCGAGCTAAATAAATATAATCTACACTACCTTTAGTGTAATTTATTTAATAAATTAAGATATTTTGTATATAAACCTAATTGAAATTTCAAGTGTACATTTTAACCTAATTTATATATTCTATTTATATTTATTATTATACTAAATGAATTATCTATTAAACTAGATTAAATTCTAGAATAAATGCATCTAGAAGTTTAGGAAAAAAAATTTTTTTATTTTTTATTAAACCATTATTGTTTAGATGGGATTTTGACAAAGGAATTTCAACTTTGTTGTATGTTGAAACCGAGTTTTATACCTCTATTTCTTTCGAAATCCTTTAGAGTACACCTTAAATCTATTTAAATTCTATTAATAGATTAACTGCCGTCTACTCGTTGCTCTTTTACAACCATATTACTTAATATGCTTGATTTAGATCCGCGATAATCCATTTGGTTTTCACCTATCTTAAGGCTTGTTACCTTACCTGAATAATTACTTCAGCCACTGATAGTTTTTCAATTACAGCTTGGTACCTTAAGCTTTAGGAGTTCCCCGGAGTTTGACAGTTTATCCCCACAGTTACATATTCCCCTCTTATATAACTTCAAGGATCATGACTCATATAACCTATAGAATATATATGAACTAAACTTGAAACAATTAACACAGGTATAAGCATAGAAACAGTTAAACTATCATAATAAAAACCTCAATAAACATTAAGAGATTCTGAATCTATTCATCTTATTAAATCTATAGTTACAGGTATATTATTATAACCTACTTCTATAAAAGCTAATAAAGCAAAAAAAGTTGTTATTATAATAGAGCTAGATGTAATTAATTGCGCTCCTTTAGTTCCCAAATTTCTTCCAAAAAAACCTGAAAATATTGAACCTAATAAAGGTAAAATAATTATAACTAAATACATTATGAATATTGTATTGCTATACTTCCTCTTAATCTATAAAAAGCTACTAATATACCTAAACCTATTGCAGATTCTGCACCAGCTATAGTTATTACATATATAGCAAAAGTTTGACCTAAAATATCATCAAAATTTAATGAACTTATTAATATCAAAAAAGTAATAGACAATAACATAATTTCAATAGAAATTAACATTAATATAATATTCTTTCTATTTAAAACAAAACCTAAGATTCCTATTAAAAATAATATTAATGAAAGATTCATATTATTGCTTCATATATAAGATTTATGTATATAAAAAAAATTTTTTTTTTTAATGGTTTAGTACTCTAATTATTTTTATTAATATAATATTTCTTATATTAATCACTCATTTGGTCACGTAATCATAATAAAAATTTTTTTAAACTTACAGATTGTATTGCTATAGGCATAGAACTATGTAATATACCACAAATTTCTGAACATTGTCCGAAATAAGTTCCTTGTCTATTTAAATAAACAGAAGATTGGTTTAATCTTCCTGGATATGCATCACACTTAATTCCTAAAGAAGGAACAGCAAAAGAATGTATAACATCTGCAGCTGATACTACGAATCTTGTGTGTGTTAATTCAGGTATAATTACTCTATTATCTACTTCTAACATTCTTAATGTACCTTCTTCTAAATCAGCATCTGGTACTATATAAGAATCAAATTCTATAAATTCATTATCCACATTTGTAAAATCAGGATATTGATAACTTCAATATCATTGGTGCATTCGACTGTACATTAAGCATTAAAAAAAATTAACACCCACAAGTGACCCAGTCTGTTGCAATATACAAAAAAAAATAAACTGTATACTGACAGTCTTGTATTACTAATCCTGATTACAATTAATAATATTTTAACTGTTTTCACTTGCGTCGCCAAAGGAAAACATGTTTTCCTTTAAGTTCCCTGTCGAGAACTTATAAATATATAAATATTTTTTGCTAATATCACTCATAATATTAACCAGTATAGAAACTAATTTATATATTTAACGACTACTATATATATATATATATTTGATTTATTAAAAGAACTTATGACTTTGCCATTATATTATTAAATATTAATACCTAATTTATAATACATAGAATTATGCATATAAGGTAAAACTATTTTTATTAATTTGGGTACAGATTCTTTTTTTATATAAACAGAAGATTGAATACCATTTTTTAAAATTTGTATTGTACAATCAAGATCATAAAGTTTTTTCAATAAAAATACTAAAAATTTAGTTTCATCTAAACTAAAATTATAAGTAGAAATCCGAACACCTGGATTAGCTCAACCTCCATCATCCATTATTCAAACAGTTAAAGCTAAAGGTGTTAAATATTTTTCTAATTCAGGTCTTATTATTTTTTTTCCTTTACGATAAAACATATCATATATTCAATTAAAACTTCTAAATGTAAAAGTATTAAATTCATAACCATAGTATTCTTTACTTTGATTTTTTAATAATCTAGAATATTTTATAGGTTTTAAATTTGAACAATATCCTCTAGTATAAAAGAAATTGTATAATCAAAATAAATAATCTTTATGTACAATACTTTGTCTATAACAGAATCTTGTACCTTCTACAGATCTTCTATTACCGTAAGAATCTCCTAATAAAGACCGACTAATACTGATACTATATCTTCATTGTGCGGTCCTATTCTTTTTGAAGCTTTAACTTTAGTATGAAAAGATCTTATATTATTAATATCTAATAATTTACCTAAAGCTCTCCTACCATTATAAAGGCCTTTTATTGTACCTAAACCCGGTGTGGAACGAACTACTAAGGTATTAATGGCTAATTCCATATTGGAATTTTTTATGCTAACCTGAGTTAAGTTAGATATTAAAGAAATATTTTTTTCACCATAATAGGTATCTTTTATTTTTTTTAATATATATAGTGTAAGGCCACCTAAAAAGAAACCTTCTCCATATATAACTAAAGATGGATCCATTACTTCATCCATTAAATATAATAATTTAAAAGAAGGAAATGCAATAAGAATCAATATTACTGCTGGTGTTATAGTTCAGATTAATTCTATTAATGTACCATGATTCATATATTTATGAGATATTACAGATTTTGTTGCTTTAAAAGTTTTTATTATAACTACCATCATTCATGTTACAGTAAATAGTATTATAGCTAAATAAAACATTATATTATTATGTAATTCTTCAATTCCTTCCATTTGAGGAGTAGCACTATCTTGAAAATATAGACCTCAAGGACTTGGTGCATCTAAATCACTATTTAAATTGAAATTTACCTCTTTATTATTTATATAATTCTTAATACTATCTATTATATAAAGGTATGATAAGTTAATACTACTAAAAAAATTTGTCATTAAAATTTATTATCAACTTAATTTCTTTCTATTTTTAATTTCACTGAAAAAATTTTTTAATTTTTTCTTATAATACATTAATTTATAAAAAATATAAAACTTATTATATTTTTGTATTAATTTATTTTATTTTTTTAATTAATCTATATTTATTAATAAAGATTAAAGACTAATTAAATGTTTATTATAATAACTAATTATTATAAACTATATTAATTTAACTAATTAAAAAAATTTATTATATCTTTAATAAAGAAGTCTTTATGTTATTTTATAAAATAAATTATTAATTAAATTTAAATAATTAGCCTAATTATTTTTTATACATAATATTAAACTGTATAAGGATAAAAAAAATAAGATGTTTAGGTATTTACTTTTCGTAAAATTAAGCTACGTATAATAATAAGAAAGCCATCATTAAAGCAAATAATCCTGTTGCTTCAGCAAAAGCAAATCCTAATATAGCGTATGCGAATAATTGTCCTTTTAATGAAGGATTTCTAGCAACACCTAATATTAAAGCACCGAAAACAACACCTATTCCTACACCAGCACCAATTAAACCTGTTGTAGCTAATCCTGTTCCTATTATTTTTGCAGCTTGTATCATTTTTTTTCTTTTTTACATTCAATGAGGATACCTCAATTTGTTATTATCAATAATCAAAAGAGCTAAAAATTCGCGAATACTAATTTAAATATCCTATTGAGACTAGAATGCTATTAAGATGAGTCGAACACCACTACAAATATTTTTTTTTATTTGTATATACCTATTATAATAGCCTAGATTAAAAAACTAAGTCTAAAATTACAAATATATGAGAATTTATCTTATAAGTATTAACCATTTTTATTAGATAAGCTCCTAAGATGAATCGAACATCTACTAAAATATTAACAGTATCTTGCTCTACCTTTGAGCTATAGGAGCTGGATTAATTAAATAATAATATATATATATATTTATATATATATATATACATACTAGTTAAAATACAGATTAAGAACAAATAAAAAAATATGTTATACTTTTTATATAAAATATTTATATATATTTAAATTTAAATTAAGTTTAAAATATAATTTATTTATGCTTATATGAAATTTTTAATTTATTATATTCATCAATTTTATTACCTAAGACTGAAACATATTCAGAATTATCTAATTTAAGTACCTTTTCTATTACGGAACCTTTTTTTAATAAATCTTGAATACTATCACTATGATTACTTATTAATCTATCAAGAATACCAATTCTTTTACTAATATTACTAGCTTCATTATCAGATATACCTTGTGGAACATCTATTTCCAGATTACCACCGGAATCAGTTATTACATTAATATTAGTTTGTAAAACTAAATTATTAAATTGTTCTACAAAATTCCCTAATTGAGGTATTAATATATTTAAATCACTAACAATATTAGTCATATCTAAACCGGAATATAATGTAGA